CTTTCGGGCACAACCAATATATATTCGAACCCCCTTTACTTGCAAGAGCACATCTTGGATCTGTCAATTATGTTATGGTCGGAGTCCCACTCACGGCGACCTGGTCGAATTGGGAGAAGCCGTAGGTATTATTGCGGGTCAATCAATTGGGGAACCGGGGACTCAACTAACATTAAGAACTTTTCATACCGGTGGAGTATTCACAGGTGATACTGCCGAACATTTACGAGCTCCTTCTAATGGAAAAATGAAATTCAATGAGGATTTGGTTTATCCCACACGTACCCGTCATGGGCATCCCGCTTTTCTATGTTCTATAGACTTGTATGTAACTATTGAGACTCGGGATATTATCCATAATGTGAATATTCCACCAAAAAGTTTGATTTTAGTTCAAAATGATCAATATGTAGAATCAGAACAAGTGATTGCTGAGATTCGTGCCGGAACGTCCACTTTTCATTTTAAAGAGAAGGTACGAAAACATATTTATTCTGAATCAGAGGGAGAAATGCACTGGAGTACCGATGTCCACCATGCATCTGAATATACACATGGTAATGTTCATCTATTACCAAAAACAAGTCATTTATGGATATTAGCAGGAGGTCCGTGTAGATCCAGTATAGTGTCTTTTTCGCTCCACAAAGATCAAGATCAAATGAATGTTCATTCTTTTTCTTTCGAAGAAAGATATATCTTTGACCTCTCAATGACTAATCATCGAGTAAGACATAAATTGTTGGATACTTCTGGTAAAAAAGATAGGGAAATTCTTGACTATTCAAGACCTGATCGAATCATATCCAATGGTCATTGGAATTTCATATATCCTTCTATTCTCCAAGAGAATTTTGATTTCTTGGCGAAAAAACGAAGAAATAGATTCATTATCCCATTACAATATGATAAAGAACGAGATAAAGAACTAATACCATTTATGGGTATTTCGATTGAAATACCCATAAATGGTATTTTACGTAGAAAAAGTATTCTTGCTTATTTTGATGATCCACGATACAGAAGAAATAGTTCAGGAATTACTAAATATGGGACCATAGAGGTAGATTCAATCATAAAAAAAGAGGATTTGATTGAGTATCGAGGAGAAAAGGAATTTAGTCCGAAATACCAGAAAGTAGATCGGTTTTTTTTCATTCTCGAAGAAGTGCATATCTTACCCGGATCTTCGTTCATAATGGTCCGGAACAATAGTATCATTGGAGTAAATACACAACTCGCTTTAAATACAAGAAGCCGGGTAGGCGGATTAGTCCGAGTGGAGAGAAAAAAAAAAAGTATTGAGCTGAAAATCTTTTCTGGAGATATTCATTTTCCTGGAGAAACAGATAAGATATCCAGGCACAGCGGCATTTTGATACCACCAGAGACGGAAAAAAAAAATTCTATGAAATCAAAAAAATTGAAAAATGGGATCTATGTCCAACGGATCACACCTACCAAGAAAAAGTATTTTGTTTCGGTTCGGTCCGTAGTCACATATGAAATAGCTGATGGGATAAATTTAGCAACACTTTTCCCTCGGGATCTCTTGCAGGAAAAGGATAATGTCCAACTTAGAGTTGTCAATTATATCCTTTATGGAAATGGCAAGTCAATTCGAGGAATTTATCACACAAGTATTCAATTGGTTCGGACTTGCTTAGTATTGAATTGGGACCAAGAAAAAAATGGTTCTATAAAAGAGGTTCATGCTTCCTTTGTTGAGGTAAGGACAAATGATCTGATTCGCGATTTCATAAGAATTGAGTTAGTCAAGTCCACTATTTCGTATACCGGAAAAAGGTATGATGGGGCAAGTTCCGTATTGATTCCCGATAATGGATTAGATCGCGCCAATATCAATCCTTTTTATTCCAAGGCGAAGATTCAATCACTTACCCAACATCAAGGAACTATTGGTATTGGTACGTTGTTGAATCGAAATAAGGAATGCCAATCTTTGATAATTTTGTCATCATCCAATTGTTCTCGAATTGAACCATTCAATGGTTCGAAATATAACAATGTGACAAAAGAATCAGATCCCCTAATCAAAATTAGGGATTTGCTGGGTCCCTTAGGGACTATTGTCCCTAAAATAGCGAATTTTTTTTCATCTTACTATTTAATAACTCATAATCATATCTTGTTAAAGAAATATTTGCTACTTGACAATTTTAAACAGACTTTCCAAGTACTTAAATACTGTTTAATAGATGAAAATAGGAGGATTTATAATCCCGATCCATGCGGTAACATAATTTTGAATCCATTCCATTTGAATTGGTGCTTTCTCCATCACGATTATTATGAAGAGACATCTACAATAATTAGCCTTGGACAATTTTTTTTTGAAAATGTATGTCTATTCAAATACGAATCACACGTAAAAAAATCTGGTCAAATTTTCATTGTTCATGTTGACTCCTTAGTTATAAGATCAGCTAAACCCTATTTGGCCACTCCAGGAGCAACTGTTCATAGCCATTATGGGGAAATCCTTTACGAAGGAGATACATTAGTTACATTTATATATGAAAAATCGAGATCTGGTGACATAACGCAAGGTCTTCCAAAAGTGGAACAAATCTTAGAAGTGCGTTCGATTGATTCAATATCGATGAATCTAGAAAAGAGAGTTGAAGGTTGGAACGAACGTATACAAAGAATTCTTGGAATCCCCTGGGGGTTCTTGATTGGAGCTGAGCTAACCATAGCCCAAAGTCGTATCTCTTTGGTTAATAAGATCCAAAAGGTTTATCGATCCCAGGGGGTACAGATCCATAATAGACATATAGAAATTATTGTACGTCAAGTAACATCAAAAGTGTTGGTTTCAGAAGATGGAATGTCTAATGTTTTTTCACCTGGAGAATTAATCGGCTTTTTGCGAGCGGAACGAGCAGGGCGTGCTTTGGACGAAGCGATCTGTTATCGGGCAATCTTATTGGGAATAACGAGGGCATCTCTAAATACTCAAAGTTTCATATCCGAAGCAAGTTTTCAAGAAACCGTTCGAGTTTTAGCAAAAGCTGCAATACGAGGTCGTATTGATTGGTTGAGGGGCCTGAAAGAGAACGTTGTTCTGGGGGGGATTATACCTGTTGGTACCGGATTCAAAAAATTAGTACACCCTTCAAGGCAAGACAAGAACATTCATTTGGAAATCAAAAGAAAGAATCTATTCGAGTTGGAAATAAGAGATATTTTGTTACACCATAGAGAATTATTTTGTTCTTACGTCCAAAACAATTTCCATGAGACAAATTTCCATGAGACATCAGAACAATCATTTACGCGATTTAATGATTCCTAAGAGCAGATTCATTCCTTTCACTTTAACTATCTTTCAATTATCTGGTCCGATTATTGATTTGGTATTAGATTTTTGATTTGGTATTAAATAAAATAAGTAATTAAATTGGTAATAAATAAAATAAGTAATTAAAAGAAATTAATGGTTTGGGTCGTGTATCAACGGTCAATCCCCCGTAAAAGGTTCCATCGGAACAATTATTTATTTCAGGGTACCTCGTCTCTTTGTTAAAAAAAAAAAGGAAGTCTGGGGAAAAATGACAAGAAGATATTGGAACATCAATTTGGAAGAGATGATGGAAGCAGGAGTTCATTTTGGTCATGGTACTAAGAAATGGAATCCTAGAATGGCCCCTTACATCTCTGCAAAGCGTAAAGGTATTCATATTACAAATCTCACTAGAACTGCTCGTTTTTTATCAGAAGCTTGCGATTTAGTTTTTGATGCAGCAAGTAGGGGAAAAAACTTCTTAATCGTTGGTACAAAAAATAAAGCAGCGGATTCAGTAGCATCAGCTGCAATAAGGGCTCGGTGTCATTATGTTAATAAAAAATGGCTTGGTGGTATGTTAACGAATTGGTCCACTACGGAAACGAGACTTCACAAGTTCAGGGACTTAAGAACAGAACGAAAGATGGGGAAACTCAACTGTCTCCCCAAAAGAGATGCAGCAATGTTGAAAAGAAAATTATCTACCTTGCAAACATATCTCGGTGGGATCAAATATATGACGGGGTTGCCTGATATTGTGATCATCGTTGATCAGCAAGAAGAATATACGGCTCTTCGAGAATGTGTCATTTTGGGGATTCCGACAATTTGTTTAATCGATACAAATTGTGACCCAGATCTCGCAGATATTTCGATTCCAGCAAACGATGACGCTATAGCGTCAATCCGATTGATTCTTAACAAATTAGTATCCGCAATTTGTGAGGGTCGTTCTGGCTATATAAGAAATCGTTGATTATGATTATCATTAAGAATAATAAGATTAGTTAATTATTTGGCAAATCAATAGATTTATTGGATCGGTTACTATTTTTTAATTTTAAAATAGAGATAAAAAAAGTACTGGGGATATTGATATTATGTTATGATGTTATGTAATTTCTTGGTATCGTAAATAAAATATACGATTAATGATTCAAGTTAGTGAGTTGAGAAATAGATGGTTGAATCAAAATAATTCCTTTTTTTAAGTTCAATTTCTGTCAGAGGGCAATATGAATGTTATACCATATTCCATTAAAACACTCAAAGGATTATACGACATATCGGGTGTAGAAGTAGGCCAACATTTCTATTGGAAAATAGGAGGTTTACAAATCCATGCCCAAGTACTTATCACTTCTTGGGTTGTAATTGCTATCTTATTAGGTTCAGTCATCATAGCTGTTCGGAATCCACAAACCATTCCGACCGACGGTCAGAATTTCTTCGAATATGTCCTTGAATTTATTCGAGACTTGAGCAAAACCCAGATTGGAGAAGAATATGGTCCTTGGGTTCCCTTTATTGGAACTATGTTCTTATTTATTTTTGTTTCTAACTGGTCAGGTGCTCTTTTACCTTGGAAAATCATACAATTACCTCATGGGGAGTTAGCTGCGCCTACGAATGATATAAACACTACTGTTGCTTTAGCTTTACCCACGTCAGCCGCATATTTTTATGCGGGTCTTACCAAAAAAGGATTGGGTTATTTCGGGAAATACATTCAACCAACCCCAATACTTTTACCAATTAACATCCTAGAAGATTTCACAAAACCTTTATCTCTTAGTTTTCGACTTTTCGGGAATATATTGGCTGATGAATTAGTAGTTGTTGTTCTTGTTTCTTTAGTCCCTTCAGTAGTTCCTATACCTGTTATGCTTCTTGGATTATTTACAAGTGGTATTCAAGCTCTTATTTTTGCAACGTTAGCCGCGGCTTATATAGGTGAATCCATGGAGGGTCATCATGACTAGTTTTCGAAATAGTCTTTTTTTAAGCTTATCCCAATTCATGCATGATTCAAGATAATCCACTTGGTTGGGGAACATAATAGATACAAATACGTATGAATATACGACCTAGAGTCGTAGGAAAAAAGATAGACGATATTGCGGAATTGTAAAAAAAAAGATGGGTTGGGGGGTCACACTAGATGTATGTAATCTCTATAAGTCTAGCCCCTGTGTCTGTTTCGAGGAATGATTCTAGAATCCGATTCAATATAAAATGTGGGTGGTTTACGTTATGGAAGAAACAAATGTATATGTGATATTATATATTTACTAATCCTAGTTATATTAGGATTATTCCTAATATATATATATATTATATATTAATTTGATTTGATTGCGGTTCACTGCATTTATATAGTTCCAATATAAGTCCTTCTGTTTCGTCTGTGATTGTGGATTGAATGAAATGAAAAAAGAGATGAACTCAAGGATAGTATCTAGAGGAAAAAAGAATGAAGAATTGAATTAAAGAATGGTTCGAAACAAAGAAATGCAATAACTAGAACCGTATACATATGCAAAAAACTCCATTATGGGTAGAAGCTAAAAATGAGATATCGAAATATTTCTGACGATTCAGAAATATTATCATTTCAATTCGGAGTTTTTAGTTATTTCGACCCGATAGATCTTAATTATAATAAATATTAAATAATAAAAAAAAAAAAATGAAAAAATAATTAAGTAATAATTCATTGGTTGATTGTATCATTAACCATTTCTTTTTTTTGGTGCGAGGAACTGAACTTACCATGAATCCACTGATTTCTGCCGCTTCCGTTATTGCTGCTGGATTGGCAGTAGGGCTTGCTTCTATTGGACCTGGAGTTGGTCAAGGTACTGCTGCAGGCCAAGCTGTAGAAGGTATTGCGAGACAACCAGAAGCAGAGGGTAAAATACGAGGTACTTTATTGCTTAGTCTAGCTTTTATGGAAGCTTTAACAATTTATGGACTGGTCGTGGCGTTAGCGCTTTTGTTTGCGAATCCCTTTGTTTAATCCTAGAAATGTAAAAAAGTACCTTACATACTATACTTTTTTCTTATTTTATTAACTCATAATTGTTGTTTGCTTCTTCTAATTATATCAACGCTTTACTCCTACAATTATTTATTTGTTGAGACAATACCCCAGGAAAGGAAGGACTGATTTGAGGATGAGTAATTACCGGATCCGTTCGCTTTCTTCCTTCGCGTCCTTAGCTTAGTACAATGGAAACGCGTCCTTAGCTTAGTACAATGGAAACCTTTTTTTTTTTTTTACTTTTTTTAGAAATCGTTTCAACAAACGAGATATTTCACAATTGACATGAGACCCAAGACTTAACCTAATAAATATTTTATTGGATTGGAAGTTCCAAGTAAGAAATTTCAAAATTATCAAATTAAATTACTAGATTTAATCTATTCCCATTAAAAAAAATGGAAAGAAAATTTATATAATAATAAGAAATCGATCAAAAAAGGGGCGACGAAGTGATACAAAAAGAACTCTGTTCTTTGTTAGTCCTATCTATAAGAGGAGAGCATATGAAAAATGTAACCGATTCTTTCCTTTCCTTGGGTCACTGGCCATCCGCCGGGAGTTTCGGGTTTAATACCGATATTTTAGCAACAAATCCAATAAATCTAAGTGTAGTGCTTGGTGTATTGATTTTTTTTGGAAAGGGGGTGTGTGCGAGTTTTGTATTTCAAGAATAGGTTGGATCCATCCGACTGCACTTTATTTATGGTATTTTATTCATTTTATAGGATAAATAGGAAAAAAAGTGCACGATCTCGACGAATTATTTCTGAATAAATTAAGAAATCATATGTAAGAACCATAGCATTTCGTGACTTATTGGTAAATCTACTTTGATTCTCTATCAACCAATAATGTGAGACCATTAACATGGTTAAAGCTAAACTGTTTGAAGTCCAGGCAAAACATGGTACTCTTTCTACCGCTACGTTAGTACCGAAATGGTTTAAAAATAAATAGTTGGTAATTTATCTGATATAGAACACTCATATCGATAAAATGATTTGAACCATTTATTAAAAAAATGGGCATCTTGCTCTTTTTTTTCCAATGCCGAATCGACGACCTACGTAAAAAAAAAAAAAAAAGAAATAGGAATTTTTGGATTTGAAGAAAAAAAGAAATAAAAAAAAATTTAGAAATAAAT